AGTAATTGGTTGGTCATACAATAAATATACTATATATACTATAATAGTAGTGTACTATTTGATGAAAAAAAAGAACAAAGTAAGGTTTGGTTTTATTTATTTTTGTATAGATTGTATAGATTTAGATTGCGGGAAACCTTTTTTTCTTCTTATTCGAAATATTATGGCCAATTAACCAAGCTTTACTGTACCGAATCCAATGAGTTAAAATAAAAAAAAGGTAAAGGTGATATCGGGTCGTTTACTCCAAACAAAATGGATTTAATTATATTGAAAAGAATAGAAATAATCCAAATTGAAGTTCTTTTCAATATAATTCTTTCATTCCAAAATTACTTTTTTATTACGTATAATCTGATTTTGTAATCAAGCTACACGACACACACAATTCTTATTACTATACCCAACTCATGAATTGAACAATGAACCTGTTGATTCGGAAAAAATAGAAACTTAGGTAAGTGTTTTATCAATGTATGTAGCAAAAAAAAATATAGTTTTTAAGTTCATTTAGCTTTTTCATGCTTACTATAACTAGTTATTTTGGTTTTCTGTTGGCTGCTTTAACTATAACCCCGGCTCTATTAATTAGTTTGAACAAGATACAACTTATTTGAAATGAATTGAATAACCAATTCATAAAAATAAATATTTCTCCGGAATTGCGGGTATTGTATGATTCCTTTCCGTATCAATTGTCATCATTGAGATTCATGAATAATTCAGATTAATATTTAGAGATAGATCTTACTTCTATTTTTACCTCCTCAAAACAAAAAAATCGAAATGATTGAAGTTTTTCTATTTGGAATTGTCTTAGGTCTAATTCCTATTACTTTGGCAGGATTATTTGTAACTGCATATTTACAATATAGACGCGGTGATCAGTTGGACCTTTAATTGAGTAATATTTCTTTTTTTGATTGACCTCCTGCAAAGAGGAGGTCAAATTCAAATTGTAATTCAACTTTTTAAAAATTAAGTTATTTTATTGTGATTCGACATAAGATAAACAAAATCACGCTCTGTAGGATTTGAACCTACGACATCGGGTTTTGGAGACCCGCGTTCTACCGAACTGAACTAAGAGCGCTTTCTTATGATAGGATATACGACTGTAAAGAAAAGAATTTTTCATACTCCAATACACCTTGCATACATATACATATAGTATGAAATAATTCAAAATTATATCAAATTTTAATCGATTTAAATTAATCCCTCCTTACTTCCTATAGAATAGAAGTAGTAATAGGTAGGGATGACAGGATTTGAACCCGTGACATTTTGTACCCAAAACAAACGCGCTACCAAGCTGCGCTACATCCCTTTTCAAAATTGTTGTACAGCGGCCATTGTACAAAATCCTTGTTTTATTTTCCAGATCGTTATTTTCTCCTCTATCTATATACAATATACAATACAATTTTTCTGTCGTTTTTTTATTTTTCTTTCATATAATAAAAGAATTATATATATCTGAAACTAACGTATAAAAAAAAGAATGAATATTTATTATTGGTAATGCTCCGGAAGAAGGGGTCATCTGTTCCGACTTTTAAGTATAGGAAAATCTCATCTACTGGTTCGTTCATTGTACATATTCATTTTAGTTAAGAATTTCACATAAGACTGAATACAAATGATCTTGAACTACAGCATCTGATCATATATGTTTTACACTAAAATAAAGAAGGAGGATTTTCAATGCGAAATATAAAAACATATCTTTCCACGGTTCCTGTACTAACTACTCTATGGTTTGGATCTTTGGCGGGTCTCTTGATAGAAATTAATCGTTTATTCCCGGATGCCTTATTATTCCCTTTTTTTCATTCTAGTTATTGATATGTAAAGAAATAAGGAGAATGAAAAATACATTTCTACGTGACTCAAATTTCGCTCCTCTTTTTCAGTTCTTATTCTTAGGATAGGAAAGAAAAAGTGTATTGAACCTAAGAAAAATGCAGTGGATCTAAGATTGAATTTTGGAGAACAGAAATAGAAATGTGAGTCCGATATATTCTATGGCAGGCTACACAAAATTATAAGAGAGAAAAAAGATACTTAAATGAAATACTGAGATTAGGATAGTAGGATGCTGGTTCGAAAGCAATTGTATTACTTAATTATTACTCAATTAATATTAATTTATTTACAACCAAATCTTTAGAAATTGAATTTCTAGTTAGTAACTTCTATTGATTTTTTTATTCTTTTCTTCTTCTTCGGTTCGGATCGAAAATAGAAGAATTTAAGTCGATCCAAAATCCAAAGGAGGTTCATGGCCAAGGGTAAGGATGTCAGAGTCAGAGTTATTTTGGAATGCGCCAGTTGTGTCCGAAATGGTATCAATAAAGAATTGCCGGGTATTTCTAGATATATTACTCAAAAGAGTCGACACAATACACCTAATCGATTAGAATTAAGAAAATATTGTCACTATTGTCGCACACATACAATTCATGGAGAAATAAAGAAATAGATCGAAAGGAACATGTGTACGATCTTTCCAAGGAGCAGGAAGAGGAAAGGAAGAACTTAACATATATACAACACTATAACAACATATATAATCAAATGCTATTCGGTCGGATCTAAAATGAATAAAGAAATAGAATTTTCGAGATAAGGAATAAAAAAAATAACCCATGGATAAATCCAAGCAACCTTTTCGTAAATCCAAGCGATCTTTTCGTAGGCGTTTGCCCCCAATTGGGTCGGGGGATCAAATCAATTATAGAAACATGAGTTTAATTAGTCGATTTATTAGTGAACAAGGAAAAATATTATCTAGACGTGTCAATAGATTGACCTTGAAACAACAACGATTAATTACTATTGCTATAAAACAAGCTCGTATTTTATCTTTGTTACCTTTTCTTAATAATGAGAAACAATTTGAGAGAGTCGAGTCGATCCCTCGAACTACTGGTCCTAGAACCAGAAATAAATAGGCATACCCCTCAATTGACTCAAAACTCTCAAGCATCAAATTGCTGTTTTGTTAAGAAAAAGGAATTCTTGTATTGAAAGATTTCGTTCATTTCTACTACTTATACTTATCTTATAAGTATCTTATAATTTATTTTCATTCTATCTTCCCGGAGTTCATTCTCCGGGGACTTTTTTTTCAATCATTCCTGTATATTACTAAATAATCTCTTTTATTTGAGAGATCTTATTCGAAATCATGTAAAGACAATTTTGATTCTCTATAGCTATTTGCGCAAGTATTTTACGGTTAAGAAGCAATTGCCTCTTGTACAGATTGTGTATGAATTTATTATAACTATGGAATACCCTGTTGTCGCGAGTTACTGCATTTATACGAGTGATCCACAAACGACGAAAATCCCTCTTTTGCCTGTCTCTATCTCGATGAGAAGAAACTAAGGCTCTCATTTTTTGTTGAGTAGTTGTTCGAGTAAGTCTTGAATGAGCCCCCCTAAAAGTTGATGCAAATAAACGAATTTTTATTCGACGTCTCCGAGCTGTATATCCTCGTCTAACTCTGGTCATTGAATCAAATTAAACTTTAATGAATAACTAATTGATTTCTCTTCATTCAGTCATTCTTTTTTCCCTCCTCCGTTCGATTAATAACAAAGCGGATTATTCCAGTATATAAAAAAGAAATTCCCATGGCTTTTGCTACTATGACCTTCCCAACCACGATTTTTTATTCCTTCCAGACATTTGACCTGGAAATAAGAAATTATGCCGACACTAAAAAAAATAGTGAGTTTCATCGTTTCTATGGTTACTTCTTAAACGGTTAGGTACTTTCTATACACCGGAGCCCCTTCTATCATTTAATCAAATATTATTGTGAACTTGTATAGTTCACACCCTTTGGCTCTACCCATCAATTATACAGTAATATATCTTTTCACAATAAGAGTTATCCATATAGTAACGGTATTTAATTATGAAAGTTGGCTAAGTAGCTGGCCCTATTAGTCCGTTCTTTCAAGAATAAGAGCATAATCAATAGCATTTCCTCCGCTTAATGGATAACCATTTGCTACCAATGGATAATTGCTTCTCATCTCAAATCGAATTGATTGGATTTGCACCAATGGAAACCAAAAATTCTATACACAAGGAATATGATGGATCTTCCTTTTTAGTTTTAGATAGTAAATGGCCTTTTTCCAATCTATCTATCCTATTCATTGGTACTGATTGATCGTTGATACTAGAAAAATTGTCTCATTTGTTCGAGCTCATGATCTGAACGAGTCGCACATACACCCTAGTACATGTTCCTCGACGCTGAGGACATCCTCGAAGAGCGGGGGATTTCGTGACATTTCTTATTTTCTGTCTTGTATTTCTAATAAGTTGTTTAATAGTTGGCATATCATATATATAGAATTAATTATAGAATAGCTTGGTTTAGATCGATCTTAACCGGATGATAGTTGATGATTATGAATTATTTCTTATTTCTATTCAATGCCCAATCAAAGAAAATTCTAATTATGGTTTGAAATGGAATCATGGATTTACACGAAATCGTTCGTATTTTCATTTTCGACCGCTACAAGATCAACAATGCCATAAGCTTGGGCTTCTGTTGCTGACATAAAAGCATCCCTTTCCATGTCTTCGGAGACAGCCCATAAGGGATTGCCCGTTCTTTGTACATAAACCTTTGTGAGTGTTTCACGAAGTTTCAGTAGTTCTTCTGCTTCCAGGATAAATTCCCCTGCTTGTGCCTCATAAAAAGAACTAGCAGGTTGGTGAATCATAACCCTGATGTTACTGATATAACAGTATGAACGTTCTTCTATTTCCCATGATTGGGCTAAATAAGGGATAAAAAATAACAAGAAGAATGAACAACCGTACAGGCATTTTTTTGCATTGCATACGGCTATACAATGGAATTGAATTTTCCCCTTTTCTCTTAAAGGACGAGGGAAATATAATCCATCCGATCCAGATCGCTGAATGATCCATTTACCACCCTTCCTTTCGTTGGAGTAAGAACTCCCTTTCGTCGGAGTACTAAAATACTATGATGGCTCTGTTGCTTTCTATATTTATTTATCTCGTCTATGATTTAGCAATCCCAAAGTTTCTTTATGATACGATCAAATAGGGAAAATGATCGTTTTTTTTTTCATTTTTGTACTCTTTAATAAGGAATAATGTGACGCTGAAATGTACTCCCGATACGTAAGATTAAATCGAAAATAACCTTTATTTCATATTACTATCTCGATACATAACCTCATGTTATGAAAAAACAATAATGGTTTATTCATATCGAACTCAAAGTGCCATGCTATTATTACTTATAATTCATATTCGATATGGCGAAGGCATAGTCTTCTTTCTTTTTTTTTCAAAAAAACAAACTCATTGGCGCCAAGCGTGAGGGAATGCTAGGCGTTTGGTAATTTCTCCTCCGACTAGAATTAAGGATCCCATCGAAGCGGCTAATCCCATGCATATTGTATGCACATCGGGTGGCACAAATTGCATAGTATCATAAATGGCCATTCCTGGGATTACCCATCCGCCGGGAGAGTTTATAAACAAATAAAGATCCCTAGTAGCATCTTCTATACTGAGATATACCATGAGACCAACAAGTTGATTTGAGACCTCATTATCAACCTCTTGGCCCAAAAAAAGTAATCTTTCTCGATGAAGTCGGTTGATTAGGACAAAATTCTATCTCCCAGAAACCGTACGTGCACCTTTGGATGCATACGGTTCAAAAAAAAATTGCGAAATAAAGAATCAATGTGTCGATTCTAGTTCCATTTCTTTTTTTTTTTGTAACAGGTTTTAAAATGAAATGAAAGGATTTGTTTTTCTTCAAAAAAAAGGGTTTTTGGACCCCGCCCTATACTATATATAAAAACTATAAAAATATAAAAACTATAAAATAAGAAAAAAGAATTTACTGAACTTATTAAACTAACCTCTCATTGATATATTGTTTCATCACGATTTAAATCACAATGTCGTTTTCTTGTTCCTTAATGGGCCTTTTCAATTCTTTTAGGTTCATGTTCTACTCCGGGTAAAGATCTGTCCGAATTCCATTTGTACATATAGGACAAATAATTTCAGTACCACTTCTTTTTTTTTCAATTCGTTTCATGCTTTACTTACCTTCCCACAAACTATTCGTTGTGTTCATCTATTATACAAGTGGTAATTGTAGATATATTACCAATTTGGTATTTTCTGAACGAAGCCTGAATATTTTATCGGTCTAAGTCAACCATAAATTCTTCTAATCGATAATGTTGATCCCGAATATAAATTGATCTAATTGCACTTCACGCTACAAATAATTAACAGTAAATATTTCTTGGGCGAAGCGTAGGATATCTCGATCGGGGGAAAGAACGGGGTAAATCCCATATGACCCAATATGTCTGACAAGTCGCACTATACGTCAACCCAAACCGCATCTTCCTCTCCAGGACTCCGAAAAGGTACTTTTGGAACACCAATAGGCATTAAATTAAACAAAAAAATTAAGCACTATACTTCACTTTAATATAGAAACGTAACAATGCAATGGGTTTATTGTCTTCATCTTCCTTCTTTTTTTTTCTGTTTATTCTATTTTATCCCTAAATTAGAAGGGAAAACTTAGTGAATAAAGAAAAATTTTAATGAAAGGATCGATCGTTCGAATGATAAACAAGTTTCTATGCATTCGTTCCCCCAAAATGGGACCAACCCTTCCATTGCGTATTCGTACTCATCGGGTATAGTATAGAATAGATCTGCTTCTCTTTGTTCTTATAAACTGAACAGAATTGTTCCCTTATTTTCAAGGGAACGGAATAAAATAAATATTAATTCTTTCGAATACAGAATCCACTGTAAAGGTTAAGTACATAGTATAGTCTTTTCCAATGCGATAAAGTTACATAGTGTTTATTTATTTATTTTTTGATAAAGGGGTATCTCCATGGGTTTACCTTGGTATCGTGTTCATACTGTCGTATTGAATGATCCCGGTCGATTACTTTCTGTCCATATAATGCATACAGCTCTAGTTTCTGGTTGGGCCGGCTCGATGGCTCTATACGAATTAGCGGTTTTTGATCCCTCTGACCCCGTTCTTGATCCAATGTGGAGACAAGGTATGTTTGTTATACCCTTCATGACCCGTTTAGGAATAACCAATTCATGGGGTGGTTGGAGTATTTCAGGGGGAAGTATAACGAATCCGGGTATTTGGAGTTATGAAGGTGTGGCAGGGGCACATATTGTGTTTTCCGGCTTGTGCTTTTTGGCAGCTATCTGGCATTGGGTGTATTGGGACCTAGAAATATTCTGTGATGAACGTACGGGAAAACCTTCTTTGGATTTGCCCAAAATCTTTGGAATTCATTTATTTCTCTCAGGATTGGCTTGTTTTGGCTTTGGTGCATTTCATGTAACAGGCTTGTATGGTCCTGGAATATGGGTGTCCGATCCTTATGGACTAACCGGAAAAGTACAATCTATAAATCCAGCATGGGGTGTGGAAGGTTTTGATCCTTTTGTTCCGGGAGGAATAGCCTCTCATCATATTGCAGCGGGTACATTGGGCATATTAGCGGGTCTATTCCATCTTAGTGTTCGTCCACCTCAACGTCTATACAAAGGATTACGTATGGGAAATATTGAAACTGTACTTTCCAGTAGTATCGCTGCTGTTTTTTTTGCAGCTTTCGTAGTTGCCGGAACTATGTGGTATGGTTCAGCAACTACCCCAATCGAATTATTTGGCCCCACTCGTTATCAGTGGGATCAGGGATACTTCCAGCAAGAAATATATCGAAGAGTTGGGGCTGGACTGGCCGAAAATCTGAGTTTATCAGAAGCTTGGTCTAAAATTCCCGAAAAATTAGCTTTTTATGATTATATTGGTAATAATCCAGCAAAAGGGGGATTATTTAGAGCAGGCTCAATGGACAACGGGGATGGAATAGCTGTTGGCTGGTTAGGACACCCCATCTTTAGAGATAAAGAAGGGCGTGAGCTTTTTGTACGTCGTATGCCTACCTTTTTTGAAACATTCCCGGTAGTTTTGGTAGATGTAGACGGAATTGTTAGAGCCGATGTTCCTTTTAGAAGGGCGGAATCAAAATATAGTGTTGAACAAGTAGGTGTAACTGTTGAGTTCTATGGTGGCGAACTCAATGGAGTCAGTTATAGTGATCCCACTACTGTGAAAAAATATGCTAGACGTGCCCAATTAGGTGAAATTTTTGAATTAGACCGGGCTACTTTGAAATCCGATGGTGTTTTTCGTAGTAGTCCAAGAGGTTGGTTCACTTTTGGGCATGCCTCATTTGCTCTGCTCTTCTTTTTCGGACACATTTGGCATGGTGCTAGAACCTTGTTCAGAGATGTTTTTGCTGGTATTGATCCAGATTTGGATGCTCAAGTGGAATTTGGAACATTCCAAAAAATTGGAGATCCAACTACACGGAGACAGGCAGTCTGATACAACATTGTTGGGTTATCTTCCGCCTATATATTTTTGTTTTATTTGATATAGTGTACTAAAGACAATGTACTGAATAAATTTTGACTTGAATCACCATCTTTTTTTTTACTCTTTCACTTTCTTTATACGGTAAATGATCCCAAATGAATAGGAATAGATGTGGAAGCTATAATTGTAAATAACAATCGAATCTATGGAAGCATTGGTTTATACATTCCTCTTAGTCTCGACGTTAGGGATAATTTTTTTCGCTATCTTTTTTCGAGAACCACCTAAGGTTCCGACTAAAAAAATGAAATAATTTTTCATTACCTTAATTGAAGTAATGAGCCCCCGCCAATATTGGGGGGCTCATTACTTCAATTAGTCCCCGTGTTCTTCGAATGGATCTCTTAGTTGTTGAGAAGGTTGGCCAAAGGCGATATATAAAGCGTATCCAGTAAAGCTTACAAGTAAACCAGATATGAAGATGGTGACTAGGGTTGCTGTTTCCATTTTTAGATAATTTTAAGATCACAATGGATCTACAATAAGATCGTTTAATAGTTTATTTACAACTACAACGGAATGGTATACAAAGTCAACAGATCTTAACCAATAATTAAATAAAATAAATAGGATTTATGGCTACACAAACCGTAGAGGGTAGTTCTAGATCTGGGCCAAGACGAACTATTATAGGGGATTTATTAAAACCGTTGAATTCGGAATATGGTAAAGTAGCTCCAGGCTGGGGTACTACACCCCTTATGGGGGTGGCAATGGCTTTATTTGCGGTATTCCTATCTATTATTTTGGAAATTTATAATTCTTCTGTTTTACTGGATGGAATTTCAGCGAGTTAAGTTTATAAGAATTATGAAGGAAGTCCTAGATTTTCAATCAAAAAAAATTACTTAAAACTCGGATTTCTAGATCATTCCGGTAGTTCGACCGTGGAATTTCTTTGTTTCGGTATTTCCGGAATATGAGTGTGTGACTTGTTATAATTGATCCTATTGATAATACAGAGAATGAGTCTGTCATCTTTACCAAGGCGATTCTACCCCGTCAGATATTTATTCTAGTATCTTGAGCACGGAATATAATATATAGAATAGATAAAAAAAAGAAATATTTGAACTATGATTCATACTCACTTCGCGACCGGACTAAAAAAAAAAATAGGTATTTCCGAAATCAAACGATTTTTCTTCCTTTAGACTTATTTTCACCGAAATACAGCTCTTTCTATAGATTTTGTTGAGTTATTACACCTATTTATTGAATAAGTGATGATCAAAGGATTCTTACTCAAAAAACCTTTGAGTTTAGTTTGGGACTTTATTCAATATCATCGTGGTTCTAGTATGAATCTGAGGTTTAAATTGATTCATGGGGTCTCAACAAGAGAATTCCTATTCTATTATTCTATTAATAGTATATTCTATTAATAATAAAACAAGAGTAAATCCGCATTACGTACAAAAAAACAACAGATCAAATAAAAAAAATAGGGAAGAGAAGATTCAAAACTCCTTT